TGAATCAAATCTCCCCAAGTAGGATTCGAACCTACGACCAGTCAGTTAACAGCCGACCGCTCTACCACTGAGCTACTGAGGAACAAGGGGAGATTCGACCTAGAGTTCAACTCCCGCTCTCAACCCATGAACAATATGAGTCCGAAGCTTCTTTCGTAACTCCCGGAATTTCTTCGTAGTGGCTCCGTTCCATGCCTCATTTCATAGGGAAGCCCAAAGTGGCTCTATTTCATTCTATTTCACTTCCTAGCACTTCCTATCATTTAATATCCATCCCTTTGGTCTTAGTGACATAAGAGATGTCATTTATAGTCTATCTCTTTCTATATATGGAAAGTCAAGAAATTCTCATCGAAACATCGAGAAATTGTGCATATAGAAAACTCTAAAGAAAGAAAAAAAGGAGACCCATGCCATGATTTTCAAATCTTTTCTACTTGGTAGTCTAAGTTTCTCGATGAGGATAATGAATTCGGTCGTTGTGGTCGGACTCTATTATGGATTTCTGACCACATTCTCCATAGGTCCCTCTTAGATCTTCTTTCTCCAATCTTGGGTTAGGGAAGAAGGAGATATTCGCGACTACTGGCGGTTTCATTATGGGGCAGCTCATGATCTTCCTATCGATCTATTATCCACCTCTGCATCTATTCTTTCTTAGCTAAACGGGTGGAAGATCCATCCAATTTGGTTATATCATGGACTCGAAAAAAGGATCTGAATGTGACTGAAATGCACGATCTTCACAGGTATCACTTTTCACGATACCTAAACCTAAAAGGTGGAATAGCGATTTTCGAACCATTTCCTATAAGAGAAAGGTTTCCATTACTTTGAGAAATGGATTCTATATCAAACTATAGCTATTGCATTAAAGAAGAAAAGAAACTAATAGAAGTCGAAGACGCGGAATGGTAGTGAATAGAGAAAAAGATTCTTCTGATTTTCTTGTTCCTGAAAATATTCTATCTATCTCCTAGACACCGTAGAGAATTGAGAATTTTAAAGTCTTTCAATTCTCGTACTCGTAATTGGAAAGTTACGGAAGGAAATCCATCATTTTGCAATGAAAACAACATAAAAAACTCTGGACAATTTCGAAATCAGACCAAGCGTCTTAATACATATGCAAAAAAATGCATTATTGGCCCACCATTGATTACAAGATTTAGCTTTTAGGAATCGCTATTGGTTTGATACGAATAATGGCAGTCGTTTCAGTATGTTAAGGATACAGATGTATCCACAATTCATTTAGAGTTACTTAATAGCCTATTTCTTAATCTCTATCCCGTGAAATTCTCGAGCCGAAAGATGGATGCATATGCTGTGTTTCATTTTGCTAAATGATATCAATTAAATGGTGTATCAATTCTATAAATTGGATATAGCAATAAATAAATCAGCAAAATTCTTTTATTTTAGATAGAAGAAACATTTCTTCTATCTAAAATAAAAGAATGTACCCTTCTATCCAATTTGCATCGATAAAATAAATCCAAATTCCATATTCCAGCAGTAGATGAATAATTGCAAATTTTTGTGTGTACGAGATTAGAATAACTTCAAAATAACTGACATAATTTTTTATTTTTCCTGATCAGAAAAATACATGAAAAAGAAAGGAGGTAGAAAAATTTTTTGATTTATGGTTAAAGAAGAAAAACAAGAAAACAGAGGTTCTGTTGAATTTCAAGTATTCAGTTTCACCAATAAGATACGGAGACTTGCTTCACATTTGGAATTACACAAAAAAGATTTTTCATCGGAAAGAGGTCTACGAAGACTTTTGGGAAAACGTCAACGTTTGCTGGCTTATTTGGCAAAGAAAAATAGAGTACGTTATAAGAAATTAATAAGTCAGTTGGATATTCGGGAGAAGTAATTTAATCGTTCGAATTTTTTTCTTATTTTATTAATTAGTAGTCTTATAGTAGTCTTAGATTTTGCATTTTGATGAGCCTCATTTTGAGGAATTCATGGAATAATGAATTAAGAAAGAAAGGATATGAACAAAGATACATAACATAAAAAAAAGAATAGATAAGAGGATATTCGCCCTCCCCCTACATATCTAATCTCCTCCCCTATACAAAAACTAGCAAGACCTACTCCATTGATAATTCCATCAATAACACCTTTATCGATAAAATGCGTTAGTTCGGCTAATCTTCTTATACCCAGGATAAAGACTCTACTATAGAAAACATCTATATAACCACGATTATATGACCAACTGTATATCTTTTTTTTTACTTGATGCAAAAAGAACTTTTTGGCATTCCCCTTTAAAAGGGAATTTTTCAAATTCAAATTCTGAAAAAAAGAATAAGCGGATCCATAGAAGATATATGCTATGAACAGACCAAAAATAGCTATACTTACAGAAGAAATTGCATTAGTGATAAATTCATATGAATTTATGGAAGAATTAGAACTTTCTTCGAAAAGGTTTATTGAAGGAGTTAGCCACTTTGATAATATGCTTAACTCCGATATTCCATTACCCATTACTCCATTATCAAAATGGATTCCTATGGATCCAATAAACAAAGTAAAAAGCAGTAATATAAGAAGCGGAAATAGCATAGTATTTCCCGTTTCATAAGGATAGACAAAAGTTTTTTTAATCCCAAACGGAGTACTAAAAGATCCTATCCTATTTCTTGTATTACCATAAATTTTTGGTATATTTTGTGAAAAAAAAGAAACTCCACTCTTCATTGTTGATAAAACAAAATGTCTATTAACTCCTTTGGGTATACTTTTTCCCCATAAGGATATTGAACCCAATGAACCTTCTTTAGTACTACTATACTTTTGAAAATGAACACGTAAATACCCATCAAAAGTAAGTAAATATATCCGAAACATATAAAATGCAGTTAATCCCGCACTAAAAGAGGCTATTATTCCTAAAAAGGGTGAATACAACCAACTATTACTAATGATTTCATCTTTGGACCAGAAGCAAGCAAGAGGTGGAATACCACAAAGAGAAAGTGTACCACATAAAAAAGTAGTTCTTGTAATTGGAACGTATTTTCTTAAACCACCCATAAGAACCATATTCTGACTTTTATCTGGTGAATATCCAACAAGAGGTTCCATTGAATGAATAACGGATCCGGATCCCAAGAATAATAACGCTTTCGAATAAGCATGAGTGATCAAATGGAATAAAGCAGCTTGAGAAGAACCTATACCTAAAGCTAACATCATATAACCCAATTGAGACATTGTAGAATAGGCTAAGCTTCTTTTAATATCTCTCTGAGCAAGAGCTAAAGTAGCTCCTAAGAAGAGTGTTATTGTACCAACTAAAGAAATTAAACTCATTATCAAAGGTAGGGATATGAAAAGAGGAAGAAGTCGAGCTAGAAGAAAAATCCCCGCAGCAACCATAGTTGCTGCGTGTATAAGAGCCGAAATGGGAGTGGGTCCTTCCATAGCATCGGGTAACCATACGTGAAGAGGAAATTGTGCAGATTTTGCAACTGCACCAAGGAATAATAAAAAAGCGCACAAAGTAGTAAGTAAAGAATTAATCCCATTATTAGGAATCCAATTATTAGCTATTTTGAACAAATCCCGAAACTCTAAACTACCTGTTATCCAAAAAAAACCTAAAATTCCTAATAAGAGACCAAAATCCCCTACACGATTAGTTACAAAAGCTTTTTGACAAGCACTGGCTGCAATTGGCCGTGTAAACCAAAAACCTATCAATAAATAGGAACACATTCCCACAAGTTCCCAAAAAAAATAAATTTGTATCAAATTTGAACTAGTAACCAACCCTAACATGGAAGTAGTAAAAAAACTTATATAAACAAAAAATCGCAAATATCCTTGATCGTGAGACATATAATCATCACTATAAATAAGAACCAAGATTCCTACAGTAGTAATTAGTATTAACATAATAGAAGTAAGGGGGTCAATCAAGTATCCAAATTCTAAGGAAAAATCATTATTGATGGTCCAAGACCATAGATATTGATAGATCGAACTTCCATTTATTTGTTGAATAGACAGGTAAACTGAGAATACCATAGCTATACTTAAGAGTAAAACACTAGGAAAAGCCCATATGCGACGAAGATTTTTTGTTGCTGTCGGAATAAGAAAAAGTCCAAACCCCATTGACATAATAACTGGAAGTGGGAGAAGAGGGATTACCCAGGCATATTGATATGTATGTTCCATAAGAAAAAAATAGCAATTTTTAGTTGAAATTTTTAGTTCAATTTTTCTAGAAAATAAAATTGTTTCCGATTCACCAAACCTATTCTTATCTCTTTCTGAAGGAATTAAAAACACAAAAAAAAGATTGAATAATTTGCATTTCTATTCATTTTTGTATTTCTTTCTGTTAAAATGAAATAGCTCTCTTATTTTATTTCGTAAGTGATTGAATTCCAAAGAAAACCTATATTTATAGGAAATTGAAATTCTCAACTATTTCTTACTTCATATAAAACGGAAAGCCTAATGACGAAAATTATCTAAGTTTTAGAATGTCTTGTTTAAGAGACTAAATATTTTTTTATTTGAATTGGAATTCAATTATGAAATACCATTCTTAACTTAATTAACTATTTGAATTTTCCCTTGTTTTTATCTCCCCATCTTATATGGGGCTTATCCCCATACCTTATATTTCAATAAGTCTATTTTATATAGAAATTGATTTAAATAGAAAATCCTTGTATAGAATATATCGTTGTATACATTCTATATTATTAAAATAAAGTCTAAAATATATATGAAAAATACGCTAAAAAACTCTTGTCTTATCCACATTAGACAAAATGGAGTAAAAAATAATTTAGAATTTCAGTGTCTTTCAGTATCTAAGTATAAATACTAAGAAAAAAAAGAAAGAAGGATTGATTTCCAGCAATAGATGTCTTTCACATACAACTAGAAAAAGTAATCCCTTTTTGAATGGCAGTTCCAAAAAAACGTACTTCGATGTCAAAAAAGCGTATTCGTAAAAATCTTTGGAAGAAAAAGACTTATTTTTCCATAGTACAATGTTATTCTTTAGCCAAATCAAGATCATTTTTTAGTGGCAAGGAGTATCCAAAACCAAAAGGTTTTTCTGGGCAACAAACAAATAATAAGGTTTTTAATAATCTGAATTGACCTATTCCAAAAAAATTTCCATTATTTAATATGAATGAAAAATTCAGATTAAATAATGAATCGACTTTTTTTTTATGTGTCGCATTCTTCGGTACAATATTCTTAGAACTAACCGTTCTGTTATATAGAACAAAAGTTTTTGGTATATTGTGTACTCACTATCAAAGAACTTTTGATAATAGAATCCTCGTATTTTTTTATGAGGATTCTATTATCAAAAGTGGAGTATTCTTGCAATAGGATTTACAACCTCTACCTATCTTATTCAAAATTCACAAATAAATTGGTTTAGCACCGGTAAATCATATTGATAGGAGCGTAAGGGCTTTCATTCTAGAAATTTTTCGAAAATATGAAATTCTTTGTATTTAATGATAAAATTCTAATGTTCATAAATTCTATGGATTCTCCCAATCTCGACGATTCGCGAGAAAATAACTATTATTTTTTTAAGTTAACTATTTTAAAAAGTTAGCCGCCATGGTGAAATTGGTAGACACGCTGCTCTTAGGAAGCAGTGCTCAAGCATCTCGGTTCGAGTCCGAGTGGCGGCATTCTCGAAAAAGAATACAATAGATTAGAAAATGGATTCAATTCGAAATTTCCAATTTTGTAATGGGACCTTCTCCTTATGCTATTTGCAACTTTAGAACATATACTAATTCATATCTCTTTCTCAACCATTTCAATTGTAATTACGATTTATTTGATAACCTTATTAGTTCGTGAACTTAGGGAGTTACGTGATTCGTCAGAAAAAGGAATGATAGCTACTTTTTTTTCTATAACAGGATTCTTAATTTCTCGTTGGGTTTCTTCGGGACATTTTCCATTAAGTAATTTATATGAGTCATTGATCTTCCTTTCATGGGCTCTGTATATTCTTAATACTATTCCTAAGATACAGAACTCTAAAAATGATTTAAGCACTATAACTACGCCAAGTACTATTTTAACGCAAGGCTTTGCCACATCGGGCCTTTTAACTGAAATGCATCAATCTACAATACTAGTACCTGCTCTACAATCTCAGTGGTTAATGATGCATGTCAGTATGATGTTACTAAGCTATGCAACTCTTTTGTGCGGATCCTTATTATCTGCCGCTCTTTTAATCATTAGATTTCGAAAGAATTTCGATTTCTTTTCTAAAAAGAATGTTTTACTTAAAACATTTTTCTTTAGTGAGATTGAATATTTCTATGAAAAAAGAAGTGTTTTAAAAAACACCTCTTTTCCCGCATTTCCAAATTATTACAAATATCAATTAACTGAGCGTTTGGATTCTTGGAGTTATCGTGTCATTAGTCTAGGGTTTATCCTTTTAACCATAGGTATTCTTTGTGGAGCAGTATGGGCTAATGAGGCGTGGGGATCCTATTGGAATTGGGATCCTAAGGAAACTTGGGCATTTATTACCTGGACCATATTTGCAATTTATTTACATAGTAGAACAAATCCAAATTGGAAAGGTACGAATTCAGCACTTGTAGCTTCGATAGGATTTCTTATAATTTGGATCTGTTATTTTGGTATCAATCTATTAGGAATAGGTTTACATAGTTATGGTTCATTTACATTACCATCTAAATGATTACATAACATAAAACTTTCATAAAATGGTGGTTTTTCCATTTTTGTTTGAATTTGAGAACCCTTTGAAAAGACGTTCAAGGGGTTCTCAAAAATTGGAGATAGATCTAAATCTAATTAGAATTTTTTACTTTTTTCTGAGTTTTTTGGTTTTCCACAATGGAATATAGAGTGGAATAGTTAAAAAAAGAAAATCCTATTTAGGATAATAATTGGATAAGAGAGCCTCTACCTTATCAACGGATAGCGAGAGAACAAAATCTGGATAAATGCCAATTCCTATTACTGGTAAAAAGATACAGATTAAAAGAAAGAGTTCTCGCGGTCCAGAATCCAAAATATTTGCGTTTGGAACATTAAATAGCTTGTATCCATAGAACATCTGACGTAACATGGATAATAAATAAATAGGAGTTAATATCATTCCAACTGCCATGACAAAAATAATTAGCATTTTTGCCATTAACATAAATTTTGGACTAGTAATTAGTCCAAAAAATACTACCAATTCTGCAACAAAACCGCTCATTCCTGGCAAGGCAAGAGAAGCCATTGAAAAGCTACTAAACATGGTAAAAATTTTTGGCATTGGGATAGATATCCCCCCCAGTTCTTCGAGATAAACAAGACGCATTCTATCACAGGCCGTTCCCGCCAAGAAAAAAAGTGTAGCACCGATAAATCCATGGGATAATATTTGTAAAATAGCTCCATTTAGCCCAATGTTGGTTATGGAACCAATTCCTATAATTATGAAACCCATGTGAGATACAGAGGAATAGGCTATTCTTTTTTTGAAATTTCGTTGACCAAGAGAAGTTGAAGCTGCATAGATTATTTGCACGGCTCCTATTATTACTAACCACGGAGAAAGTAGATAATGAGCATGAGGTAACAATTCCATATTAATCCGAATCAATCCGTATGCTCCCATTTTTAATAGGATTCCCGCTAAAAGCATACATGTACTGTAATGTGCTTCCCCATGGGTATCTGGTAACCACGTATGCAGAGGTATAACAGGCAATTTGACAGCATAAGCAATAAGGAAGCCAAAGTATAATAGTATTTCCAATGTTGCAGGGTATGATTGATTAATCAATCTTTCTAAATCTAATCCTGGTTCGTTGGAACCATATAAGCCCATACCCAGAACTCCGATTAAGAAAAAAATGGAACCGCCTGCAGTATACAAAATAAACTTAGTAGCTGAATACAGACGCCTCTTTCCCCCCCACATGGATAAAAGTAAGTAAACAGGAATTAATTCTAACTCCCACATGATAAAAAAAAGTAAAAGGTCTCGTGAAGAAAATAATCCTATTTGACCGCTATACATTGCTAGCATCAGGAAATAGAATAATCGCGAATTCCGGGTAACTGGCCAAGCCGCTAAAGTAGCTAAAGTAGTGATAAATCCTGTCAATAAAATAGATCCTAATGAAAGTCCATCGATTCCCAATCTCCAGTGGAAATCGAAAACATCTATCCATTTATAATCCTCCTTTAATTGCATTAAAGGATCCTCCAATTGGAAATGATAACAGAATGCATAAATCATTAAAAGGAATTCTAATAAACAAATCGATATAGTATACCATCTAACGATTTTATTTCCTTTATAAGGTAAAAAGAAAATTAATGAACCTGCAAATATCGGCAAAACAACAAGGATTGTTAACCAAGGAAAATAACTCATGATAAAGTAATAAAGACAAGATACGTTTTGACCAGAAAAGCCCATGCTCGATTATTTCGAGCACAGGCTTCTTCGGTAAAGAGGAATCAGACGATTCAAGTGGAGTTTTTTGTAACGTATCAATAAGATAGAGCCATGCTGCGGGTTGTTTCAGGCCCTAAATAAACGCGGACGCTTAAAAAATCCGTTGGGCAGGCAGATTCGCATCTCTTACACCCCACACAATCCTCGGTTCTCGGCGCAGAAGCAATTTGCTTGGCTTTACATCCATCCCAAGGTATCATTTCTAATACATCTGTTGGACAAGCTCGTACACATTGAGTGCATCCTATACATGTATCATAAATTTTTACAGAATGTGACATTGGATCTATAAATTTTGCTTTTCAAAATAAAAATTTTCTATCTGATAAAAAAGAAATTAGTACTATATATAAGTTAGATGTATTGTAGATACCAGATGAAACAATGGTTTATCCAAATTTAATAAATAATGCAGCAATATATTTCTTTTCTTAATCTGTTTGTGAGAAAGCGTGAAAAGAGCCAAGAGACTTGAATTTAAGGCTTCAACAAGCATAATTATACGAATTCTATAATACTAATTCGAATTAGCCAATAAATTGGCTATCATCTTTTCAATATAAATTATTGCAATATTCAAATTGCCATATCAATGAATTGGAAAAATGGAATATTCAACAATATTCAATAAGTAAAAAAGAATACTCTGAAATAACCTACTCCAAAAATGGATATTCTCAAATAATAATAATAAGATTCGATTTCTATTCATCTTAATGTTCCATATTATATGTGCCTTTGTTTAGAGGATTCTCTAATTATTCAAAAAATTAGATTGATTGATACGAATTGATTTCCTGTTACGATGGATGGAAGAAAGAATGGCTAGTCCAATAGCAGCTTCAGCAGCCGCAAGGGCTATAACAAAAATTGCGAAAATGTCTCCTTTTAATTGGCGACTATCAAATAGATCAGAAAATGTTACGAGATTTAGATTAATTGAATTCAGTATAAGTTCAAGACATATTAGAGCTCTAACCAAGTTTCGGCTTGTGATCAAGCCATAGATACCAATCGAAAATAAATAGACACTCAAAAAAAGTACATGCTCAAACATCATTAATTAACTCCTTATCAATCGCGATTCATTTCAATATGAGGACAAGAATTGAACCGATTCAATTAATTAGAATAGAACAATTACGCAACAAAAGCGAAAAGAAGGTATTTGTTGTGTTGGCAGTAGATGGGTTTTACTAAATCAAAATTGTGATTCTTTAGTTATTTATTAGTTATTTATTTTAGATTTGAAATTCTAAGAATTTTGATTCATTCTAAGTATTTCTTATTGTCGAGCCATAGTAATTGCACCTATTAAAGAAACTAGAAGAATTAGGGAAATTAGTTCAAACGGAAGATAAAAATCAGTTGCTAAATGAATCCCAATTTGTTGAACGTTATTTATAAGACCCTGTTCTACTATTTGATTTGATCTTGTAGTCCAAAGAATTCCATACCATGACGTATCTGGGATAGTAGTCATTAGTGAAAAAGGAATAGTTATACAAACGAGTGAAGTAAATCCATCTCCAATAGTCCAATAATTCTTATCTTTAGACCACTCTGAGCCGTTTATAAACATTACAGCAAATATGATCAAGACATTTATGGCCCCCACATAAATAAGAAGTTGTGCGACAGCTACAAAATAGGAATTCAATAAAAAATAAAATAAGGATATACAAACAAGGACTAATCCCAGCGAAAAGGCAGAATAAATTGGGTTGGTAAGTAATACTACTCCTAAACCCCCCAGTAGAAGAACAAATCCCCCAAATAGCACAAGAATCTCATGTATTGGTCCAGGTAAATCCATTATGGATAAGAAGAAATTAATAGTATAAAATTTTTCATGAACTGACTAAAACTAAAAGATTTAAGGAAGGAAAAAGGAATTAGGATATTCTTTTGTATAATATAAGTTGTATAGTTAGAAATCATGAAAATCTACTCTCATTTTAAATCAGGAATAATTTGCAATCAGCAGTAGTTATTCATTTTTCTTTATAGTTACTAAAAAACTATTGGATTTTAGTAACAAAAAAATTCTCGTACCTAGTAATCAGTAATCGTTCTTGAATTCCAAGATTTTTCTTCGTCTATTTTACTTTCAGACGAATTCCTAATTGTTTGAATTGTGTAATCCCCCATTATGGAGATTGGTAACCGACTCAAAGCTATTTGATTGTAATTCAATTCATGACGATCATAAGTAGAAAGTTCATATTCTTCAGTCATTGATAAACAGTTTGTTGGACAGTATTCAACGCAGTTACCACAAAATATACAAACTCCGAAATCAATACTATAATTAAGTAATTGTTTCTTTTTAATATCCTTTTCAAATCTCCAATCCACAAGGGGTAGATCTATCGGGCATACGCGAACACATACTTCACAAGCAATACATTTATCAAATTCAAAGTGTATTCGCCCTCGGAAACGCTCCGGTGTAATTGATTTTTCATAAGGGTAGTGAATCGTTATAGGTAAACGATTTGTGTGGGATAAGGTAATTATGAAACCTTGACCAATGTATCTTGCGGCGCGTATAGTTTGTTGACCATAACTAATGAACCCAGTTATCATAGGGAACATATTCTAAATATCCATGAAAAAGGTATGTTTCTTTCTCTTGTTTGAGAGAACTTTTTTTTATGTTGAAAATATTCTTACTGTTATTGTATTATCTTATTTATAGTGAAACTAGTTGCGAAGAAGTTGTTAATAAGAGATTTCCCAGAGAAATGGGTAAAAGAAATTTCCATCCAAGATTTAATAACTGATCCATTCTCATCCTGGGTAAAGTCCATCTTATTGTGATAGAAATGAAGAGAAATAAATAAGCTTTAGTTAATGTAATAAGAATACCCGTTATCGTTTCCAAAATTCCAACCATTTTATTCATTTGGAAAAATCCAAAAAGGGATATATAGGGAATAGAAAAATTCCACCCGCCTAAGTAGAGAACTGTTACAAATAAAGAGGAAACTAATAAATTTAGGTAAGAAGCAAGATAAAATAAACCATATTTAATACCGGAATATTCGGTTTGATACCCTGCTACTAACTCTTCTTCTGCTTCTGGTAAATCAAAAGGTAATCTTTCACATTCTGCTAAAGAAGAAATTAGAAAAACTAGAAAACCTATAGGCTGACGCCAAAGATTCCATCCAAAAAAACCATATTTTGACTGCGCTTCAACTATATCAACTGTACTTGAACTGTTAGATAATCATAGTCGATGATAACATCACAGTTCCCACCGCTATTCCAAAACCGTACATGAAACCTTAGTTTCATACGGCTCCCCTATGATCAGAAAAAAGGAAAAGGTTGTTTCGTTTCTATTCCCTGGGGGTAGATAGAATTAGGTAAGATAAAATTGATTGGAAAATCCTAAATTAGACCAAAGCAATTCCGTCTGCTAGAATAAAAAAAGCGCTTCTGAATTGATCTCATCCTTTATATAATAAAATGAGAATTTTTCTTTGTTTAGTAATAACTTAATATTGGAATAAAACACTCGTTATAGCTATTAATAAATGGAAAGATTTGGGTATTAGTTCATGAGGAATTTTATATGAATATGGATAAAGGAAAGAATAAATAAAGATCCTTTTTTGTATTGGATTACATATCTTTTGTCCTATTCTCCTTTCCCCGGGAAGGGGCTACTTAAAAAGAAAAAAGGAATAAAGGATTAATTCGTTTTTGATAGCCATTTCCTTAACAAGTGAATGGGACACATACTCTGGATCGGAATACGAAGAAAGTACTACTTGATCATTTCCACCAATTTCAAGTTCTTATTATGATTCCTTTTATGAGGAAAAATGTCTAATGATTTAGATTCTCTCATTACTAATCCTTTATGTACTTTAGTGTTCCTAATCCTTCACTAACTTTTGATGGATTTCCTTATGGTTATAAGTTTTAGTAATAACTAAAACTATTCTAGTAATGGAATTCCATATTGCGAATTCTTTATTCTTGCCCGCTTCAAGATATGATGACTAATCAAACATCTCAACCTTGGGGGTAAAGAGTTTACACTCCTTATGTTTACTCAACTTTTTTCTTGTACGTAGGAAATGAGATTTTTTGTTTTTACTACAAATTAATAAGCTGTTTTGTTTCACTCATATAGCTATCTAGTTTAAATTAGCAACCTGAATACAGAAAAGGAAAAGGAGGATAAGTATTCAATGTATTTTAGAGGAAAAAGATCCCATTTTAACGAATCACACGTAGAGATATTGCTAGCACACAAAAAGTTAATGGTATTTCATAACTAATAGATTGAGCAGCCGCTCGTAGACCCCCTAAAAAAGAATATTTATTATTTGAGCTATATCCTGCCAAAAGAAGACCAATAGGAGCAATACTTGAAATGGCAATCCATAAAAAAACACCAATACTAAGATCAGATAAAACAAAACGATATCCAAAAGGGATAACTAAAAAACTTAATAAAACAGATATGACTGCTATAGAGGGTCCAATGCTAAATAAAGGAATCTCTCCTCGGGATGGCAGGATATCCTCTTTAAAAATTAGCTTAGTTCCATCTGCTATAGCTTGAAGCAATCCCAGGGGACCGGCATATTCAGGACCAATACGTTGTTGTATCGATGCGGATATTTCTCTTTCTAACCACACAATTACAAGTACCTCTATTGTGATTCCCAGTAAGAGGGTCAAAATGGGTAGAATCCATATCAGTCCATAGACTTCTTTTAATAATTCCAATTTCGAAAAAGAATTAATAGTTTCTACCTCTACCCTATCTATTATCATTTCAACGATCAACTTCCCCCATAATAATATCTATACTACCTAATATCGTCATGATATCAGCCAATTTCATTTTTTTAACTAGCTGAGGAAGAATTTGCAAATTAATAAAACCCGGTGGACGTATTTTCCATCTCCAGGGGAAAAGACTATCATCTCCTACCAGATAAATTCCTAATTCACCTTTTGGAGCTTCTACTCTTACATAAAGCTCTTGCTTTGATAATTCAAAATTGGGTGAAGGTTTTTTACCAAGAAATCGATATTCAAAATCATTCCATTCGGAATTCTTTGCTTTATTAAAGCGTCGGACTTCTAAATTCTCATAAGGTCCTCCAGGAATTTTCTCTACAGCCTGTTGAATAATTTTGATAGATTCCCTCATCTCACCGATTCGTACTAAATACCGAGCTAATGAATCTCCTTCTTTTTGCCATTGTACTTTCCAATCGAATTGATTGTAAGATTCATAAGAATCAATTTTACGAAGATCCCATTGTATTCCAGAACCTCGTAACATTGGTCCCGATAAGCCCCAATTTACAGCTTCTTCTCCGCTAATAAAACCGACTCCTTCAACTCGTTCTAAAAAAATAGGATTCCGTGTAATAAGTTGTTGATATTCAACAATTCCTCGTAAAAAATAATCACAGAAATCTAAACATTTATCCACCCATCCATAAGGTAGATCGGCAGCTACTCCTCCGATGCGAAAGTAATTATGCATCATTCGCATACCTGTAGCAGCCTCAAATAGATCATATATCAATTCTCTCTCTCTAAAAATGTAGAAAAAAGGAGTCTGTGCGCCGAGATCCGCCATAAAAGGTCCAAGCCATAACAAGTGAGAAGCTATACGGCTCAATTCTAACATAATTACCCTAATATAGCTGGCTCTTCGAGGTATTTGAATATTCTCTAAGAATTCTGGTGCATTTACCGTTATTGCTTCTGTAAACATAGTAGCTAAATAATCCCACCGTGTTACATAAGGCAAGTATTGTACAATACTTCTGTTTTCTGCGATTTTTTCCATTCCTCTGTGTAAATAACCTAATATGGGTTCACAATCAATAACATCCTCACCATCAAGAGTAACGATAAGTCGAAGAACACCATGCATTGATGGGTGCTGAGGACCCATATTGACTATCATGAGATCTTTTCTTGTAAGCGGTACACTCATATCCTTTCTTTCTTAATTCATTATTCCATGAATTCCTCAAAATGAGGCTCATCAAAATGCAAAATCTAAGACTACTATAAGACTACTAATTAATAAAATAAGAAAAAAATTCGAACGATTAAATTACTTCTCCCGAATATCCAACTGACTTATTAATTTCTTATAACGTACTCTATTTTTCTTTGCCAAATAAGCCAGCAAACGTTGACGTTTTCCCAAAAGTCTTCGTAGACCTCTTTCCGATGAAAAATCTTTTTTGTGTAATTCCAAATGTGAAGCAAGTCTCCGTATCTTATTGGTGAAACTGAATACTTGAAATTCAACAGAACCTCTGTTTTCTTGTTTTTCTTCTTTAACCATAAATCAAAAAATTTTTCTACCTCCTTTCTTTTTCATGTATTTTTCTGATCAGGAAAAATAAAAAATTATGTCAGTTATTTTGAAGTTATTCTAATCTCGTACACACAAAAATTTGCAATTATTCATCTAC